TAAATTGGGACCAAAAACAAAACGGTTCCAAAGAAGAGGTTTATGCGTCGTTTGTTGAGGTAAGGGCAAATGATCTAATTCGCGATTTCATAAGAATTGAGTTAATCAAAGTCAAGTCCACTCTTTCATATAGTGGAAAAAGATATAGATATAATATAACAGATTTGAGATTGATTCCCAATAAGAGATTAGATCGCGCCAATATCAATCCCTTTCATTCCAAGGCGAAGTTTCAATTAGTTACCCAACAGCAAGGAATTATTGGTACGTTCTTGAATCGAAATAAGGAATGCCAATCTTTGATAATTTTGTCATCATCCAACTGTTTTCGAATTAGTCCATTCAACGGTTCGAAATATAACAATGCGATAAAAGAATTGGATCCCCTAATCTCAATTAGGTATTTGTTAGGTCCCTTAGGTACTATAGTACCTAAAATAGCGAATTTTTATTCATCTTACCATTTATTAACTCATAATCATATATCGTTAAAGAAATATTTGCTACTTGACAATTTTAAACAGACTTTTCAAGTACTTAAATATTGTTTAATGGATGAAAATAGGAAAATTTCTAATCTCGATCCATACAGTAATATAATTTTGAATCCATTCCATTTAAATTGGTGTTTTCTCCATCATGATTCTGGTGAAGAGACCTCCATAATAAATTGCCTTGGACAATTTATTTGTGAAAATGCATGTCTATTCAAATACGGACCACACATAAAAAAATCTGGTCAAATTTTAATTGTTCATGTTGATGCCTTAGTTATAAGATTGGCTAAGCCCTATTTGGCTACCCCAGGAACAACAGTTCATGGTCATTATGGAGAAATCCTTTATGAAGGAAAGACACTAGTTACATTTATATACGAAAAATCAAGATCTGGTGACATAACGCAGGGTCTTCCAAAAGTGGAACAGGTCTTAGAAGTGCGTTCAATTGATTCAATATCGATGAACCTCGAAAAGAGAGTTGAAAGTTGGAACGAACGTATACCAAGAATTCTTGGAATCCCCTGGGGATTCTTGGTTGGAGCTGAGCTAACCATAGCCCAGAGTCGTATCTCTTTGGTTAATAAAATTCAAAAGGTTTATCGATCTCAGGGGGTACAGATACATAACAGGCATATAGAGATCATTGTACGTCAAATAACATCAAAAGTGTTGGTTTCAGAAGATGGAATGTCTAATGTTTTTTCACCCGGAGAATTAATAGGAATGTTGCGAGCGGAACGAGCGGGACGTGCTTTAGACGAAGCGATCAATTATCGGGCAATTTTATTGGGAATAACGAGGGCATCCCTTAATACTCAAAGTTTCATATCCGAAGCGAGTTTTCAAGAAACCGCTCGAGTTTTAGCAAAAGCCGCTTTACGAGGTCGTATTGATTGGTTGAAAGGACTGAAAGAGAACGTTGTTTTGGGGGGGCTTATTCCTGTTGGTACTGGATTCAAAAAATTAGTGCACCATTCAAGGGAAGACAAAAATATTTATTTGGAAATAAAAAGGAAAAATTTATTCAAGTTGGAAATGAGAGATATTTTGTTATACCATAGAGAATTTTTTTGTTCTTGTGCTCCAAACAATTTTCATGGGACATCACAACAACCATTTACGCAATTTAATGATTTTTAAGAAGAGATTCATTCTTTTTACTTTAACTTTCTGGTTGGGTTGGTACGATTATGAATATTAATTTAGTAAAAAAAAAAATAATAATAAGTAATTAAAATAAATTAATGGTTTGGGCCATATATCAAAGGTCAATCCACGGTAGAAAGAAGGTTCCGTCGGAACAATTATTTATTTCAGAGTACCTTGTCTCTTTGTTAAAAAAAAAGAGGAAGTGTGGGGAAATGCGGAAAAAATGACAAAAAGATATTGGAACATCAATTTAGGCGAAATGATGAAAGCGGGAGTGCATTTTGGTCATGGTACTAGAAAATGGAATCCTAGAATGGCTCCTTACATCTCTGCAAAACGTAAAGGTATTCATATTATAAATCTTACGAGAACTGCTCGTTTTTTATCAGAAGCCTGCGATTTAGTTTTTAATGCAGCAAGTAGTGGAAAAACCTTTTTAATCGTTGGTACCAAAAATAAAGTAGCGGATTTAGTAGCATCAGCTGCAATAGGGGCTCGGTGTCATTATGTTAATAAAAAGTGGCTTGGTGGTATGTTAACGAACTGGTCCACTACGGAAACGAGACTTCATAAGTTCAGGGACTTAATAGTAGAACAAAAAATGGGGAAACTCAACTGTCTTTCCAAAAGAGATGCAGCAATGTTGAAGAGAAAATTATCTACCTTGCAAACATATCTGGGTGGGATCAAATATATGACGGGGTTACCCGATATTGTAATCATCGTTGATCAGCAAGAAGAATATACGGCTCTTCGAGAATGTGTCATTTTAGGGATTCCTACTATTTGTTTAATTGATACAAATTGTGACCCGGATCTCGCAGATATTTCAATTCCAGCCAACGATGATGCTATAGCTTCAATTCGATTCATTCTTAATAAATTAGTATTCGCAATTTGCGAGGGTCATTCTAGCTATATAAGAAATCGTTGATTATGATTAAGAATAATCAAATTAATTCATTGTTTGGGAACTCAATAGATTTATTGGATCGGTTACTATATTCTTGAACTTCAAAAAGAGATTAAAGAAAAAGAGATAAAGATAAAAAATAGGGATATTTAGATTATGTTATATGATTTTTAGTATCCTAAATTCAATTTGTATTAATGATTAATGTTGGTGAGTTGAGAAAGAAATGAAATGGTTCAATCAAAATCAATTTTTAAGTTCGATTTATATCAGAGGAAAATATGAATGCTATACCATGTTCCATTAAAACACTCAATGGGTTATACGATATATCGGGTGTAGAAGTAGGCCAACATTTATATTGGCAAATAGGAGGTTTACAAATCCATGCCCAAGTACTTATCACTTCTTGGGTCGTAATTGCTATCTTATTAGGTTCAGTCATCATAGCAGTTCGGAATCCACAAACAATTCCGACCGACGGTCAGAATTTCTTCGAATATGTCCTTGAATTTATTCGAGACTTGAGTAAAACTCAGATTGGAGAAGAATATGGCCCCTGGGTTCCCTTTATTGGAACTATGTTCTTATTTATTTTTGTTTCTAACTGGTCAGGTGCTCTTTTACCTTGGAAACTTATACAGTTACCTCATGGGGAGTTAGCTGCGCCCACAAATGATATAAATACTACTGTTGCTTTAGCTTTACCCACGTCAGTGGCATATTTTTATGCGGGTCTTACCAAAAAAGGATTGGGGTATTTTGGGAAATACATCCAACCAACTCCAATACTTTTACCAATTAACATCCTAGAAGATTTTACAAAACCTTTATCTCTTAGTTTTCGACTTTTCGGGAATATATTGGCTGATGAATTAGTAGTTGTTGTTCTTGTTTCTTTAGTACCTTCAGTAGTTCCTATCCCCGTTATGTTTCTTGGTTTATTTACAAGCGGTATTCAAGCTCTTATTTTTGCAACTTTAGCCGCGGCTTATATAGGTGAATCCATGGAGGGTCATCATTGATTAGCTTTTTTAATAGTCTTTTTTCATTTAATCAAATTCATGCATGGTTCCAAATACCAAATACATATGTATAAACAACCCAATCTCGTAGGAGGGAAGATAGACAATATTACGGAATTAGAAAAATGGGTTAGGGGGTTTAGTCAAACTAGATATATGTAGTGTCTAGCCCTTACATATATTTCGAAAAATTATTCTAAAATCCAATTCAATAAAAAAAAAAAATGCAAACGGTTTACATTATGGAAGAAACAAATGTATATATTATATTAGATATTTACTAGTTACTAGTTATATAGGGATTATCCCTATGGACCAGATAAAAGGATTATATAAATTATAGAATTTTATTTATAAATTTTTATATTTTCTTTATTCCTATTTCTTTCCGAATATATTATTAATATCTATTTATATATTTATAGTATTACTATACTATAATACTATAGTATTTATTATTACTATAACTATATTGATATTGTATCATTAACCATTTTTTTTTTGTACGAGGAACTTACTATGAATCCACTGATTTCTGCCGCTTCCGTTATTGCCGCTGGATTGGCCGTAGGGCTTGCTTCCATTGGGCCTGGAGTAGGCCAAGGTACTGCTGCGGGCCAAGCTGTCGAGGGTATTGCGAGACAACCAGAAGCGGAAGGTAAAATAAGAGGTACTTTATTGCTTAGTCTAGCTTTTATGGAAGCTTTAACAATTTACGGACTAGTCGTGGCATTAGCACTTTTATTTGCAAATCCTTTTGTTTAATTTAATCCTAAAATTAGAAATGTGAAAACGTACGTTATACGTTTCTTTCTTAGTTTGGTTTATTAACTCGGACTTGCCGTTTGCTTCTTCTAATTATATCAACACTTTTATAATTATTTATGAGACAATACCCCGGAAAGGGCATATTTTAGATTTGAGGATGAAGAATTCACAGATCCGTTCGCTTTCTTCCTTCCCATTTCCACCCTTAGTACAACGGAAACCTTTTTATTTTTACTAGGAAACGTTTAAAGAAACGAAATATTTCGCAATTGGTGTTGGTATGAGGCCTAATCTTATTATGGAGAACTTAAAAGAATAAGAAATTTTCATATTTTAAATAAATTATAAATTACTAGATTATTTAATCTATTCCCATAAAAAAATAAATTAATAAAAAGAAATCGATCAGGGCGAGGCGAGTGAGGTGATACAAAAAGAACTATGTTCTTTGTTAGTCTTATCTATAAGAAAGAGGAGAGTATATGAAAAATATAACCGATTTTTTCGTTTTCTTGGGCTATTGGCCATCCGCCGGAAGTTTCGGGTTTAATACCGATATTTTAGCAACAAATCTAATAAATCTAAGTATAGTGCTTGGTGTATTGATTTTTTTTGGAAAGGGAGTGTGTGCGAGTTGTATATTTC